GTTATTATAGCTTACTATCAAGCATAGCACTGAAAATGCTAAGACGGCATTCACCTGATAACACAAGGTCTTGGTCTTGAACCTCTTGTTATCCCGGCTTCATACCTATACATGCAAGTCTCTACACATCAGTGAAACAGCCCACTACTAACCACTAATGGAGCAGGCATCAGGCTACCGCCCACAACGCCAAGCAACTTATAAGCCACACCCCCACGGGCTCGCAGCAGTACTTAACATTGGGCCATAAACGTAAGCTTGACCCAATATGAAGCTACTAAGGGTCGGTTAATCTCGTGCCAGCGACCGCGGTTATACGACAGACCCAAGACAACACTAACGGCGTAAAGCACGACTAAAATAATAGTAACCTAATTAGAGATGAGACCAAGCTGGGCTGTAAAAAGCCATAAGCCACACCAAACACCAACTCTAATACTAAAACTACTCCCACTCGTGAAAGCAAGGATACAAACTAAGATTAGATACCTTACTATGCCCAGCTGTAACAAAGCAATTAAATAACAAATTGTTCGCCAAATAACTACGAGTAAAAACTTAAAATTTAAAAGACTTGACGGTACTTCACATCAACCTAGAGGAGCCTGTCTAATAACCGATAATCCACGATTAACCCAACCCTATCTAGCCTAACAGTCTATATACCGCCGTCGCCAGCTTACCTTGTGAAAGAAATAAAGTAAGCATAATAACACTACATTAATACGACAGGTCGAGGTGTAACTAATGATAAGGAAATAAGATGGGCTACATTTTCTAACCCAGAAAACACGGATAAGCTATGAAAATAAAAACTGAAGGAGGATTTAGCAATAAGATGAGAACATAATACCCAACTGAAATTAATGCAATGAAGTGCGCACACACCGCCCGTCATCCCTGTAAACCACATAAAATATAAATAATTACATTAAATTCCTTTAAAGCAGGGCAAGTCGTAACATGGTAAGTGTACTGGAAAGTGCACTTAGAAACAAAGAGTAGCTTACGCTAAAGCACTCGACCTACAATCGAATAACATTAAATATTAATCTTTTTGAGCTAAAAATAATATAATACAAATATCTTATATAATACAAAACAAACCATTTGATTTACTTAGTAGAGGCGATCGAACAGTCATCCACCATATCAGTACCGTAAGGGAACTATTTAAGCAATAAACAGCAAAGATTAACTCTTGTACCTTTTGCATCATGGTTTAGCAAGTAAACACAGGGCAGGAAGAATCAAAGTCCATTATCCCGAAACCAGATGAGCTACCTTTAAGCAGCCTAAAGGGCACATCCTTCTCTGTGGCAAAAGAGTGGAAAGACTTAAAAGTAGAGGCGAAACACCTACCGAATCTGGAGATAGCTGGCTACCCAAAAAGGAATCTAAGTTCCACTTTAGACCTACAATTAACATCATTATTCATCTAAAGAAATTCAATAGAGGTACAGCTCTATTGAAACAGGATACAACCTGTATTTGAGAGAAATACACCATTTTATCCCATACCTGTAGGCCTTAAAGCAGCCACCTTACAAAATATCGTTAAAGAATTACTAAAAATAATTCAAAATCTTAATAAAATCTCCAAATATACTAAAGGTAAACCTACAACTGTAGGAATAATCCTGCTAAAACTAATAATAAGATAACCTCTCTATACGTATCCTTCCACTAGAAACAGAAAATCTACTAGCCATTAACAGACCATAAAAGGATAAATATACTCAATACACACTATCTAAACTCTTACTGTGACCCCGACACAGGTACGTACAAAAGAAAGATCAAACACTATAAAAGGAACTCGGCAATCAAAGACCCCAACTGTTTAACAAAAACATAACCTTTAGCCATTAAACCAGTATTAAAGGCAACGCCTGCCCAGTGAACAATTAAACGGCCGCGGTATCCTAACCGTGCAAAGGTAGCGTAATCACTTGTCTATTAATTGTAGACCCGTATGAAAGGCATAATGAGGGCCTAACTGTCCCTCATAGTAAATCAATTAAACTGATCTCCCAGTCCAAAAGCTGGAATATAATCATAAGACCAGAAGACCCTGTGAAGCTTAAACTAAACTATTAAAACCAATAATAACTACTTTCGATTGGGGCGACCTTGGAAACAAAAAGAACTTCCAAAAATAGAATGCATACCATTTTCACCCAGGCTGACAAGCCTACTTAACGACCCAGACAAACTGATAATTGAACCAAGTTACTCCAGGGATAACAGCGCTATCTTCTTCAAGAGCCCATATCAAAAAGAAGGTTTACGACCTCGATGTTGGATCAGGACATCCTAATGGTGCAACCGCTATTAAAGGTTCGTTTGTTCAACGATTAACAGTCCTACGTGATCTGAGTTCAGACCGGAGTAATCCAGGTCGGTTTCTATCTATGACCGTGCTCCATCCAGTACGAAAGGACAGATATAGCAAAGCCAATACCATATGCACGCTCTCAAAAACGACTAACCATAGACCAAGATAAGGTCAATTAAGACACCCACTCTTAATAATCATTATAACCCTATCAAATATCATCAATCCACTACTCTACATCCTACCAATCCTCATTGCAGTTGCATTCCTCACCCTACTAGAACGAAAACTCTTAGGATATATACAACTACGAAAAGGACCAAACCTAGTAGGACCTATAGGACTACTTCAACCAATTGCAGATGGACTAAAACTAATTTCCAAAGAAGCAACTAAACCAACCATATCATCCCCAATCCTATTTACTTTATCCCCCATCATAGCCCTCACCCTAGCATTAATCTCATGAGCACCCATACCCATACCATCCCCACTTATCAATATAAATCTAAGTCTTTTATTTATCATGGCTTTATCTGGAATATTCACTTACACGATCCTATGGTCTGGATGATCCTCCAACTCAAAATACCCCCTAATAGGCACAATACGTGCAGTAGCACAAATTATCTCATATGAAGTTACACTAGGCCTAATTATTATTTCCATAGCCACACTATCCGGGGGGTATTCACTACTAATATTTACAGAAACACAAGAACACTTATGACTACTACTACCTTCATGACCATTAGCCATAATATGATTCACCTCTACCTTAGCCGAAACTAATCGCTCACCCTTTGACCTAACTGAAGGAGAATCCGAACTAGTCTCAGGATTCAATGTAGAATTTTCAGCAGGTCCATTCGCATTACTATTTTTAGCAGAATACACTAATATCCTAATAATAAACACCCTATCCGTTACAATATTCTTAAACCCAGGATCAATAAATCCACAAATATTTACAACCAACCTAATAATAAAAACTATACTAATAACAACAATATTCTTATGAATTCGAGCTTCATACCCACGATTCCGATATGATCAACTTATGCACCTTCTATGAAAACAATACCTACCACTTACCCTAGCTATCTGTCTATTTAATCTATCTACTACCCTAACATTCCAAGGAACACCACCACAATGGAAGTGTGCCCGAGCTAAGGACTACCTTGATAGAGTAGACACGGAACCAATAAATTCCCACTTCCCAGACAATAAATACTATCCTGGACCCCCCCCCTTCCCCCCCCCGGAACTCAGTCCGGGGGTTCGACTATTATGTACTACTTACATTCTAGTCTTTATTTCACTATGTATAATTATACATTAATGTTCTGCCTCACGCCTAATAAACCAGAATTACTCCTTAATTATTAATATAAAAAAACAGCATCCGAACAGACGATTTGCCTCCTCATCTCCCAAACGTTCCATGTTATCATGAATATACTTTGTTGATAACCATGACTATCCCGTTCCTAATGGTGTCCCTTGGTCTAGCTCAGCCCGAGAAACCCTCTATCCTTCCACTTCAGGCATACAGTCCTGCTTTTCACGGCCATATATAGCAACCCCTCCCATAGTGTACTTTAAGAGACCACTGGTTACACTCTCACGTCCATCTCAACGGCCCGGAACCATCCCGCCCTACTAGCTTTTTCCAAGGCCTTTGGTCGCACCCGTTATATTGGTACATATCACCTCATGTTCTTATCAGCTATGCCAGATCCACCCCTGGTAGTTTTTTATCTCTCTCCCTTTCACCTGACACCCATATATGCCCGTTACCGTTACCCCTACCGGGGTAGACCATCTAGTCCGGGTGGAGCTTGATTCTTGGCCTAGCATATTCCCTATATGGATACATTCCTTCATGCTTGTTAGACATATTATTCTTCTCGCCGACTTTTTTCATTGTTTTTTTATAGTAATTTTACCGTTGTTCACACTTTTTTTAAACCCCTATTTTTAAAAATCATGCTTCTACAATACGACAAAACTATAATAAAGCCACTACCCAAAAAAAGTATAATTTTTTTTACATTCCATCTTTATTATCACTCACTCTCTTTTTATTAAAAAACTTTCCCATGTTTAATTTTAACCCAGAAATTTGCCACTTTTCATTTAAATTTTAATTCAAGTGTCAAATTAACCCCTTCACCATTATAGTCATCTTCTCTTTAATTACATTACAATACTAAATTTTTATACAAATTTTTTTAACATTAAGGTAGCACAGCAAGGCCGTGCAAAAGGCTTAAAACCTCAAAACAGATGTTCAAATCATCTCCTTAATACTAGAAGACCGAGACTCGAACTCAAATCTAAAAGATCAAAACTTCCAATATTACCATTATACTATCTTCTAAGTAAAGTCAGCTAAATAAGCTATCGGGCCCATACCCCGAAAATGCCACACGGCCTTTACTAATTAACCCAATATCTTGATTAGTTATTACAACAAGCATCATTACAAGTACACTACTCATTACTATAATAACCCACTGACTTATAGTATGAGTATGCCTAGAGATTAATACTTTATCTTTAATCCCAATCATCTCAAAATCACATCACCCACGAGCAACAGAAGCTGCTACAAAATATTACCTTACACAAACTATAGCTTCCACAACTCTCCTGTTTGCAACAACAATAAATGCTATAAACACATCCAACTGAGAAACCTACATCACAACAAACCCAACTACAACCTTAATAATTACCCTAACCTTAATAATAAAAATAGCAGCCGCACCACTTCACTTCTGACTACCAGAAGTGGCACAAGGCACAACCACCCTAACAGCACTAATTATCCTGACATGACAAAAAATTGCACCACTCATCATTATATTAACCATCCACAATAAAATAAACCAAACACTTCTATTACTATCAGCAGTCCTATCCGTTATTATTGGCGGATTAGGCAGCCTAAACCAAACTCAACTACGAAAACTAATAGCCTTCTCATCTATTGCTCATACAGGCTGAATCCTGGCTACAATATCCACTGCACCAAAAATCTCAATTCTTACTTTCATAATTTATACCCTAGCTACAACCCCTATCTTCCTATCTATTAATCATACATCTACTACAACAATTAAGGATATCGGAACAACTTGAATAACCTCACCACACCTAATAATTCTAATATCATTAACAATTCTATCACTAGGAGGATTACCTCCACTAACAGGGTTTATACCAAAATGATTAATTCTTAATAAAATAATTTCCATAAATATAACCATCGAAGCTACCATAATAGCAGTATCATCTATAATAAGCTTATACGTCTATCTACGACTGACATATATATTAACCTCAACATTACCACCTTACACAACCCCAATATTAATAAAATGACGAACAACACATAAAAAACACCCAATAATCATAACCCTTATAATAATAATAACTACATTCCTACTCCCTATAACTCCAAATATGTAGGAACTTAAGTTATAATAAACTAGAGGCCTTCAAAGCCCCAAAAAAAGACCACTTTAGTTCCTGCCCAGAGCCTGCAGCAACACTACATCATTTATATGCAACATAAATATTTTACTTAAACTAAGACTCCCTAGATTAGTGGGCCTTGATCCCACAAACAACTAATTAACAGCTAGCTATCCAAACCGGCGGACCTTAATCTAGCTTTCTCCGTTTTTATAAAAAGGAAAAAAAACGGAGAAACCCCGGGCAGAAAGCCGACTTCAGATTTGCAGTCTGACATGTAACACACCTCGAGGTTTGGCAGTAAGGTTATTATCCTGTGTGTAGGTTTACAGCCTACCGCTGTCTCAGCCATACTACCTGTGTTTATTACCCGTTGACTATTTTCAACCAATCATAAAGATATTGGAACCTTGTACCTACTGTTTGGGGCCTGGTCAGGTTTAATTGGAGCCTGCCTAAGTATTCTAATACGAATAGAACTAACCCAACCTGGGTCACTTCTAGGTAGCGATCAAATCTTTAACGTGTTAGTTACCGCCCATGCATTTATCATAATCTTCTTTATAGTTATACCTATTATAATTGGCGGCTTTGGCAACTGACTTATCCCATTAATAATTGGAGCCCCAGATATAGCCTTTCCTCGAATAAATAATATAAGTTTCTGACTACTCCCACCAGCACTTCTTCTTCTCCTATCATCTTCCTATGTAGAAGCTGGAGCCGGCACAGGCTGAACAGTTTATCCGCCCCTATCGGGTAACTTAGTTCATTCAGGCCCATCAGTAGATCTAGCTATTTTCTCTCTACACCTAGCAGGAGCTTCTTCCATCCTAGGAGCAATCAACTTTATTACAACATGTATTAACATAAAACCTAAATCAATACCAATATTTAATATTCCATTATTTGTATGATCAGTCTTAATCACTGCTATTATACTTTTACTAGCCCTACCAGTCCTAGCCGCTGCAATCACTATACTTCTAACTGACCGTAATCTAAACACATCCTTCTTTGATCCTTGCGGAGGCGGAGACCCAGTCCTATTTCAACATCTATTCTGATTCTTTGGACATCCAGAAGTTTATATCCTAATTTTACCAGGGTTCGGTATTGTATCAAGTATTATTACCTTCTATACAGGAAAAAAAAACACTTTCGGCTATACAAGTATAATCTGAGCAATAATATCTATTGCAATCTTAGGCTTTGTTGTATGAGCCCATCATATATTCACTGTGGGTTTAGATATTGATAGCCGAGCTTATTTCACCGCAGCAATTATAATTATTGCTATTCCAACCGGAATCAAAGTCTTTGGTTGATTAGCCACCTTAACTGGAGGCCAAATTAAATGACAAACCCCTATTTACTGAGCCCTTGGCTTTATCTTTCTATTTACCGTTGGCGGTATAACAGGAATCATTCTAGCAAATTCATCTCTAGACATTGTTCTTCATGACACTTACTATGTCGTAGCACATTTTCACTATGTCCTTTCAATAGGAGCTGTATTTGCTATTATAGGCGGCTTAACTCATTGATTCCCATTATTCACCGGATATACACTAAACCAAACCTTAACAAAAACTCAATTCTGAGTAATATTTACAGGGGTTAACATAACATTCTTTCCACAACACTTTCTAGGACTCTCTGGTATACCACGTCGTTATTCTGATTTTCCAGATGCCTTCACACTATGAAATACTATTTCATCAATTGGATCAACTATCTCCTTAATCGCAGTACTTATGTCCATGTTCATTGTATGAGAAGCCATGGCCTACAAACGAGAACTACAAGTCCCATTAGGAAAAAAAACTCATCCCGAATGATTCTACGGGCACCACCCACCATTTCATACTCATACTGAACCTACCTACATACTAAACAATTCATATGCTTCTATCCGGGAATATATCTCCTATATAGAATGACCATGACCCGAGAAGAGACAGATATTTAACTGCCATCTATTAATTTCAAATTAACCACATATTTTAATGCTTTCTCCTCGAGAACCTAGTAAACATTATTACATGGCCTTGTCATAGCCAAATCACAGCCTCTGTGGTCCTCATATGCCATATGCAACTCAACTCTCCCTACAGGAAGCAATAGGCCCAACAATAGAAGAAGTCATCTTCCTACATGACCATGTACTATTACTTACATGTCTTATATCACTAGTAATCTTAATATTTGCTGTTACTGCAATCACAACAACCTTAACCCACAATGATCCTACCGAAGAAGTTGAACAACTAGAAGCAGCATGAACTGCTGCTCCTATTATAATCCTTATTTTAACTGCTTTACCATCAGTACGATCCTTATACCTAATAGAAGAAGTATTTGACCCCTATCTAACTGTAAAAGCGACTGGCCATCAATGATACTGAAACTATGAATATTCAGATGGAGTACAAATTTCATTCGACTCCTATATAATCCAAACAACAGATCTACAAAATGGCTCACCACGACTACTTGAAGTAGACCATCGTATAGTAGTACCAATAGGCCTACAAATTCGAGTTGTAATTACTGCAGAAGATGTCCTACATTCCTGAACTATCCCATCGCTTGGAGTAAAAGTAGATGCAGTACCAGGACGCCTCAATCAACTTCCCCTAGCTACATCACGAAGCGGAGTATTCTTCGGACAATGCTCAGAAATCTGTCGAGCAATCAACAGTTTTATGCCAATTGCAATAGTCGCACCTGCAGGCATTCAATTTGAACTTTGACTAACCTCAGGCCAATCACTAAGAAGCTTTTATAGCATCAGCCTTTTAAGTTGAAGAAGAAATATATTTCCTTAGTGAAATGCCACAACTAAGTACAACCTACATCTTCTTAATTTACTTGTGAATCTGACTAATACTCTACCTAACCATACAAAAAATTAATATAATATTAATAAATAAAACACCAACAAATATATCACACACTAAACCAAATAAATTATCACCAACCCTGCCATGAACATAAATATATTTGAACAATTTGCAAGCCCAGAGTTCCTTCATATTCCTACTATTACTCTATCAATACTTATTCCGACTATACTAATTCATAATAAATATAAATTACTAGGAAACCGCATAACAATAGCTCTTACACTTTTACTAAAAACTATTATAACTAACATAACAAATCAACTAACTCAAGATGGACAGAAGTGGTGTCGAGTTCTAATTAGTCTTATATTATTAATTCTTCTATCAAACCTTCTAGGCTTATTACCATATACTTTCACCCCTACTTCACAACTCTCTATAAATATAGCTCTGGCTATTCCACTATGAATAGCCACCGTTATTACCGGTATAACAAAAAAACCAGCTATTACACTAGCCCATATACTTCCAGAAGGCTCACCAACCCCACTAATCCCATTTATAATTTTAATCGAAACTATTAGTCTACTTATACGGCCGCTAGCATTAGGAGTTCGCCTCACAGCCAATATTACAGCAGGCCATCTTCTCATTACAATAATCAGCTCAACCACACTTAATTTTATCCACACACATATTACCCTAAGCATACTAACATATGCCCTTTTATTCCTACTAACCCTGCTAGAACTAGCAGTAGCCTGTATTCAGGCATATGTATTCGTTCTACTAATTATCCTTTATCTACAAGAAAACACATAATGACCCACCAACTACATCAATATCATCTAGTTGACCCCAGCCCATGACCACTAACAGGAGCCTTAGGATCACTTCTTTTGGCCTCAGGACTAGCCGTCTGATTTCACACCACCTCTACAACTTTATTAAAACTAGGTCTATTAACCTTAATTCTTACTATAGCTCAATGATGACGAGACGTAATTCGAGAAAGTACTTTTCAAGGACACCATACCGAAGGCGTACAAAAAAATATACGTTATGGTATAATCCTATTCATTACCTCAGAAGTACTTTTCTTTTTAGGTTTCTTCTGAGCTCTTTATCACGTAAGCCTAGTCCCTACCCCAGAACTAGGCGCAGAGTGACCACCAACCGGAATCAACCCTCTTAACCCTATAGAAGTACCATTACTCAATACAGCTGTTCTCCTATCCTCAGGCGCAACTATTACATGATCCCATCATACAATAATAAATGGTAACAAAAAAGAAGCAACCTATGCTCTAATAATTACCATTATACTAGGAATCTACTTCACAGCCCTCCAACTATCCGAATATAAGGAAACTCCATTTACTATTTCAGACAGCGTGTACGGATCACTATTTTTTGTTACTACTGGCTTTCACGGTTTTCATGTCATAATTGGAACCTCTTTCCTATTAATCTGCTTAATTCGACTAATTAAACATCATTTTACAACAACACATCACTTTGGTTACGAGGCAGCAATCTGATATTGACATTTTGTAGATGTTGTATGACTTTTCCTATATATCTCAGTATACTGATGAGGCTCTTATTTCTTTAGTATAGTAGTACTAATGCCTTCCAAGCATTAAGCCCCACCCGGGAAGGAATAATTAATATAACCTCACTAATTACACTATCTTTACTCACATCTACTCTATTTTATGCAATTAATATATTCATAACAATAAAACCGGACATCAACAAACTTTCTCCATATGAGTGCGGCTTTGATCCACTAGGAAATGCTCGAACCCCAATTTCTATTCAATTCTTCTTAGTTGCCATCCTATTTATTTTATTTGACTTAGAAATTATTCTCCTTATACCAATTCCATGAAGCACAAATACTAACTCACCAACAACTACTATAATACTAGCTATAACACTTCTAGCAATCCTCACACTAGGATTAATCTATGAGTGATTAGAAGGAGGACTAGAATGAACAGAGTACTTGGGTGGTCTAATTAGACATCTGATTTCGACTCAGAAGAACTTAACTACTTTAAGCCCTAGTAATGGAACTAACTAAAATTACACTATATATAACATTTATAATTACTCTTATTAGCCTTTCCATACAAAACAAACACCTAATAGTTGCCCTAATATGTGTAGAAACAATAATACTAATCCTTTTTACAATGTTAGTAATTTTTACATCTACCTCCCTTACTATCTCACAAATACCTATACCCGTTATTCTACTTACAATTTCAGTATGCGGAGCAGCAGTAGGACTCAGCCTGGTTGTTGCAATTACACGAACACACGGAAACGACTTCTTAAAAAACCTTAACCTCTTATAATACTAAAACTTATTTACATAACTACAATATTAATACCGACAATTCTACTCACAAAACCTAAAATACTACTACAAACAACTACCTCTTACTCTTTCATTCTTACACTCATTAGTCTAAATTTACTAACACCTAAATCCAATATATACCTAATCATAGACAACATCTCTACTCCCCTACTCATTATATCTTATTGACTTCTACCACTAACTATATTAGCTAGCCAACAGACTTTATCTAAAGAACCAATTCAACGACAGCGAGCCTTTCTAATAACCTTAACCCTCCTACAACTATTTATTTCACTAACATTTATAGCTTATACCCTAACCCTTATATACCTTATATTTGAAGCTACGCTAATCCCAACCCTTATTATCATTACACGATGAGGGCAACAAGCTGAACGTCTCACAGCAGGTACGTACTTCATACTATATACACTAACAACATCTATACCACTTCTAATAGCTATCTTATTCCTCAATAATACATCAAATACCCCAACACTATTCTTACTAATACCACAACCAAATAATGAATGAACTGGACCAATTCTATGACTAGCCTGTTTAACTGCTTTCTTAGCAAAAATACCTATCTACGGATTACACCTATGACTACCTAAAGCTCATGTCGAAGCCCCTATCGCTGGGTCAATAGTGTTAGCTGCAATCCTGTTAAAACTAGGAGGATATGGTATTATCCGAATATCCCAAATTTTACCTCTACTAAAAACAGATATATTCCTTCCATTTATTGTACTATCCTTATGAGGTGCTATCTTAGCAAGCCTAACCTGCTTACAACAAACAGACTTAAAATCACTTATCGCATACTCATCAATCAGCCACATGGGTTTAGTAATCGCTGCAATCTCTATCCAAACACAATGAGGCTTAACAGGGGCTATAATAATGATAATTGCCCATGGTTTCACCTCATCAGCACTTTTCTGCCTAGCAAATACTACCTACGAACGCACCCAAACCCGCATTATAATTCTTACACGAGGATTCCACAATATTTTACCAATAACTACTACTTGGTGACTCCTAGCCAACCTTATAAATATTGCCACTCCACCAAGCATTAATTTCACAAGTGAACTATTAATCGCATCCTCTCTTTTTAATTGGTGTCCTATGTCAATTATCCTATTTGGACTACTCATATTAATCACAGCCTCATATTCCCTACATATATTCCTATCAACACAAATAAATACTCAAACGTTCAATTCCCCCATCCAACCCACACACTCACGAGAACACCTAATTATAACAATACACATTATCCCACTCATACTAATCTCTTTAAAACCAGAATTAGTAATCTAGTGTGCGTAATTTAAAAAAAATACCAAGCTGTGACCTTGACAATAGGATATGTTCCTCACACACCACTGAGGAAGTTATAAGACCTGCTAACTCTTTAATCTGGCATTAACAACCAGCCTCCTCTATTAAAGGATAATAGTATTCCACTGGTCTTAGGCACCAACAATCTTGGTGCAAATCCAAGTGATAGAATATGAACCTTATAATCCCAACAATCACCCTAACTATTATATTATCCATCATACTATCTATTTTCAAACTATCAACACATACAAATAAAAATAAGCTAATATTAATATTTCTTATCAGTCTTATACCACTCAATGCTCTAATAAATAATAAAGAAATTACACTATCTTCTACCCCTATAATTATTATACCAACAGAAAATATTAACATTTCATTTACATTAGATATATTATCGCTAATATTTATTCCTATTACTCTATTCATCACATGATCTATTTATGAATTCGCCTCTTGATATATAAACCAAGACCCAAACATCTACAAATTCCTTAAATTTCTCATTATCTTCTTAATTGCCATACTTATCATTATTACAGCTAATAATATATACCAACTATTTATTGGTTGAGAGGCCGTTGGAATCATATCCTTTCTTCTAATTGGTTGATGAAACGGTCGATCAAACGCTAACATAGCAGCCCTACAGGCTATTATCTACAATCGCATAGGAGATATTGGACTAATTATAACAACTGCCTGATTAATATCAACATCTTCAATAAACTTCCAAGAAACCTTAATTCTATGCAAAACAGACATTATTCCAATAATAGGTTTACTAGCCGCAACCACTGGTAAATCCGCACAATTTACCCTTCATCCTTGACTCCCTTCAGCCATAGAAGGACCAACACCAGTCTCAGCCTTACTCCACTCCAGCACAATAGTTGTAGCTGGAATCTTCCTACTAACCCGCCTTAACCCTATTTTACAGAATAAAACTATTCTAACTATCTGTCTTCTACTAGGAGCAACAACCACAGTATTTGCCGCCGCTTCAGCAACTACACACCTCGATATTAAAAAAATTATCGCACTATCTACTACAAGTCAATTAGGCTTAATAATAACTATGATTGGATTAAATCAACCATCATTAGCCTTTTTACATATAATCACCCACTCTTTTTTCAAAGCACTCCTATTCCTCTGTGCAGGAACACTCATTCACAATCTAAATAATGAACAAGATATTCGAATAATAGGAGGCCTCTTAAACACCTATCCCATAACAGCATCCTTTCTAACTATTGCTAGCTTATCATTAATAGGAATACCATTCCTTTCAGGCTTCTATTCAAAAGACACCATTATTGAAACTATAATAAATTCCCACATCAATTCATGAGCTCTAACTATTACACTAATTGCTACCACGCTATCTGCCTTATATAGTACACGAATAGTTCTTCTTACATTAACTAATTACCCACGAACTAAACATAATGCTCACAAAGAAGCAAACAACATCATCAAACCACCTATTCGATTAACTACTGTAACCATTCTCGCAGGCACTATAATAAAATTAACCACACTACAAAATACAGCATTACCAACAATACCAAAAATAATCAAATTAACAGCACTAATCGCCACACTATTAGGAATTATCCTATCAAATGACCTTATCCAAGTTATCCGCCACTTTCCACCAAATAAATCTAAAACACTAAACATCTTTTTTAACCAACTAGCCTTCTATAGTATCCCCCATCGAAGTATTACAATAAAAATACTAAAAATAAGTCAACAAATCTCAACAGAATTAATTGGTCTATGAACTTTAGAAGTTTGAGGACCAAAAGGACTATCAAATATATTAATTCCTATAATTCATATTTCAACACAACAAAAAAATATAATTAAAAATTACCTATCTGTATTTACTATTACTCTATTATTCTCGCTTTTCTCTTTCATAATCTAAAAGAACGTAATCCACCTAAACGAAATCAACCTAAAATAATCAAAACAGAAAACAAGACCACCAATAACCCTCAAGAACAAATTAATAAACCAAAACCTCCACCACAATAAAAAACACTACTCCCATTAACTTCCATACATACTAAATCCTCTCAATTAGAATAAACTAACAAACCACCAAAGTCACTATATAAACTAACTAAACTAGCAATCAAAAATACAATAACATAACTAAATCCATTAACCTTAAAAAACCCATTCTTTCCTTTCTCGATACTTACACAATAACCAAACACTACAACTAATCCACCTAAATATACAATATACATGATCAATGCAGCAAATGTACGACCTAATAAAACCATCAACACACAACAAAAAAAAGAAACCCCCATAAGAGCAATAACCCCGTGATAGGGGGCAAATGTTATACTAAGAGCTACTACGCCCAAAACTACAAACACCAAAATAAAACCAAACAAATAATTTATTATAAACATAATTTTTGCTCTTCTAGAGTCTTGCGGCCTGAAAAACCACCGTTGTATCTCAACTACAAAAACATGTCCAACCAACATATCCTACTAATATCTAACCTTCTTCCAGTCGGATCCAATATTTCCACCTGATGAAACTTTGGCTCTATATTACTAACCTGTCTTCTACTACAAATTATAACAGGTTTCTTCTTAGCAATTCATTATACAGCTAACATTAATCTAGCTTTCTCATCAGTAGTACATATTCTGCATGATGTACCTTACGGATGAATCATACAAAACATTCATGCAATCGGCGCATCCCTATTCTTTATTTGCATCTATATCCATATTGCACGAGGACTTTACTACGGCCTTTACCTCAATAAAGAAGTATGATTATCAGGAACTGCCCTACTAATCACCCTAATAGCAACAGCCTTTTTCGGTTACGTCCTTCCTTGAGGACAAATATCATTCTGAGCAACAACAGTAATTACAAACTTACTTACCGCAATTCCATACTTAGGAAACATACTAACAATCTGACTCTGAGGCGGATTCTCTATTAATGATCCAACTCTTACCCGCTTCTTCGCCCTACATTTTATCCTTCCATTCGCTATTATTTCCTTATCCTCAATCCATATCCTTCTTCTTCATAATGAGGGATCAAATAACCCACTTGGCACTAACTCAGATATTGATAAAATCCCATTACATCCATACCATTCCTACAAAGATATATTAATAATTAGCATCATAATTACTATATTATTCATTACCATATCGTTTATACCTAATTTATTCAATGACCCAGAAAATTTCTCTAAGGCCAACCCACTATTAACACCACAACATATCAAACCTGAATGATACTTCTTATTTGCTTATGGTATCCTGCGATCAATTCCAAACAAACTTGGAGGAACAATAGCTCTAATTATATCAATCGCTATCCTAATCACAGTTCCATTCACCCACACCTCTTATACCCGCTCTATACTATTCCGTCCACTAACACAAATCTTATTTTGGACATTAATCTCAACCTTTATTATTATTACATGAGCAGCTACCAAACCCGTAGAATCACCATTCATCTCTATCAGCCAAATAACTTCGATTATCTATTTCTCCTTCTTCATTATTAATCCTCTACTCGGCTGAATCGAAAATAAAATTATAATGCCCTGCCCTAGTAGCTTACCTTAAAGCATTGTTCTTGTAAACCAAAGACGGATCACCCCCCCCTAGAGCATCAAAAAGAGAATTCCCATCTCTGGCCCCCAAAACCAGCATTTTATATTAAACTACTTTTTGACACAATAAATACTATCCTGGACCCCCCCCCCTTCCCCCCCCCGGAACTCAGTCCGGGGGTTCGACTATTATGTACTACTTACATTCTAGTCTTTATTTCACTATGTATAATTATACATTAATGTTCTGCCTCACGCCTAATAAACCAGAATTACTCCTTAATTATTAATATAAAAAAACAGCATCCGAACAGACGATTTGCCTCCTCATCTCTCAAACGTTCCATGTTATCATGAATATACTTTGTTGATAACCATGACTATCCCGTTCCTAATGGTGTCCCTTGGTCTAGCTCAGCCCGAGAAACCCTCTATCCTTCCACTTCAGGCATACAGTCCTGCTTTTCACGGCCATATATAGCAACCCCTCCCATAGTGTACTTTAAGAGACCACTGGTTACACTCTCACGTCCATCTCAACGGCCCGGAACCATCCCGCCCTACTAGCTTTTTCCAAGGCCTTTGGTCGCACCCGTTATATTGGTACATATCACCTCATGTTCTTATCAGCTATGCCAGATCCACCCCTGGTAGTTTTTTATCTCTCTCCCTTTCACCTGACACCCATATATGCCCGTTACCGTTACCCCTACCGGGGTAGACCATCTAGTCCGGGTGGAGCTTGATTCTTGGCCTAGCATATTCCCTATATGGATACATTCCTTCATGCTTGTTAGACATATTATTCTTCTCGCCGACTTTTTTCATTGTTTTTTTATAGTAATTTTACCGTTGTTCACACTTTTTTTAAACCCCTATTTTTAAAAATCATGCTTCTACAATACGACAAAACTATAATAAAGCCACTACCCAAAAAAAGTATAATTTTTTTTACATTCCATCTTTATTATCACTCACTCTCTTTTTATTAAAAAACTTTCCCATGTTTAATTTTAACCCAGAAATTTGCCACTTTTCATTTAAATTTTAATTCAAGTGTCAAATTAACCCCTTCACCATTATAGTCATCTTCTCTTTAATTACATTACAATACTAAATTTTTATACAATTTTTTTAAAAGCTTACTGTTAAAGGCATCAAAATATTAAATTCAATACTATATAATCCTCAACAAAACCCTTAATTTATTAAACATAA